ATCATCTCGGAGAACAATTCACAAAAATCCTTCACCATCAATCCTAAAAAAAACTTCGATAGACAATTTATTTAATAAATTTGGGATAAACCGAATTCATGGTATCCTTCTTCTCGATATTGCTTTGCAAGAAGTTGAACAGAAAATGAATAGATTTGCTAAAAAACCATTATCGACAGAAATTGTTGATTTCTTAACTTTCATCAGTAAAATAGATTCAGAAAAAAAAATAAAATATTTGAACTATTTTTATTTTGTAAATAAGTATGCTAATGAGCAAAAAATTCGCAGCAAATCAATTAAAATAAAAAAAATCATTAAAAAAGTCCCTCGATGGACATACAAATTAATCACGGATTTGGAACAACAATCAGGAGAACATCAAGAAGATGTCCCAGTAGATCATCAAATTCGCTCAAGAAAAGCGAAACGTGTAGTAATTTTTACTGGTAACAAGCAAGATACGGATGCTAATATTAATAAGGATACTAATACACCCGATCAAACAGATGAAGTAGCTTTGATGCGCTATTCACAACAATCAGATTTTCGGCGAGGTATAATAAAAGGTTCTATGAGGGCTCAAAGGCGTAAAATATTAATTTGGAAATTGTTTCAAGGAAACGCGCATGCCCCTCTTTTTTTGAACAGAATGCAAAAATACCCTCTTTTTTCTTTTGATATCTCCGGGTTGATTAAACAAATTTTTAAAAATTGGGTAGTAAAAAGGAAAGTATTCAAAATTGTAGAGTATACGGAAGAGCAAACAAAAAGAAAAGAAAAAAACGAGGAGAACAAAAGAAAGGATAAAGGACGAATAGACATAGCCGAGGCCTGGGATACCATACCATTTACGCAAGTAATAAGAGGTTGCATTTTAGTAACTCAATCCATTTTTAGAAAATATATTATATTCCCTTTATTTATAATCGCGAAAAATATTGGACGTATATTCCTATTGCAACTTCCTGAATGGTCTGAGGATTTACAGGACTGGAATAGAGAGATGTATGTTAAATGTACTTATAATGGTGTTCCATTATCAGAAACAGAATTTCCGAAAAATTGGTTGACAGACGGTATTCAGATAAAAATATTATTTCCTTTCTGTCTAAAACCTTGGCACAAATCGAAACTACGATACTCTCAGAAAGATTTAATGAAAAATAAAAAAGGAAAAGAGGATTTTTGTTTTTTAACAGTTTGGGGAATGGAAGCTGAATTTCCTTTTGGTTCACCCCGAAAACGACCTTCCTTTTTTAAACCAATTTTCAAGAAACTCGAAAAACAAATTGGAAAATTAAAAAAGAAGTATTTTCTAGTTCTAATAGTTTTCAAAGGAAAAACAAAATCACTGCGAAAAGCTTCAAAAGAAAGAAAAAAATGGATTATCAAAAGTCTTAGTTTTATAAAAAAAAAACTTTCAAAAGTAAATCCAATTCTATTATTTCAATTAAGAGAAGTATATGAATCGAGTAAAAATAAAGAAGAAAAAGATTCCATAATCAGCAATCAGATAATTCACAAATCCGTTAGTCAAATTGCATCTACCAATTGGTCAAATTCTTCATTGACAGAAAAAAAGATGAAGGATCTTACTGATAGAACAAGTAGAATTCGAAATCAAATAGAAATAATTAGAAAAGAGAAAAAAAAAGTAACTACAAGAATAAATAATATTAGTCCTAACAAAACAAGTTATAATGCTAAAAGATTAGCAAAATTGAAAGTATTAAAAAGAGGAAATGCTCGATTAATCTCTAAATTATCCCCTTTTTTTAACTTATTGATTGAAAGAATATACACATATATGTTTTTATCTATCATTAATATTCCCAGAATGAATACAGAACTTTTTCTTAAATCAACAAAAAAAATTATTGAGAAATTCATTTACAATAATGAAAGAAAGCAAGAAAAAATTAATAAAAAAAAGAAACATCAAATTCCGTTTTTGTCAACTATAAAAAAGCCACTTGATGGTATTAGGAAAAAAAATTCACATTATTTTTATGACTTATCCTACATGTCACAAGCATATGTATTTTTCAAATTATCAAAAATCAAAGTTAGTAACTCGTCTAAATTAAGATCTATTCTTCAATATCAAGGAATCCGTTTTTTTCTTAAGCCTGCAATAAAGGAGTCTTTTGCAATACAAGAGATGTTTCATTCGAAATTAGGAGATAAAAAACTTTCAAGTTATAAAATGAATCAATGGAAAGGCTGGTTGAAAGGGTATAATCAATATGATTTATCTCAGATCAGATGGTCTAGATTAATATCAGAAAAGTGGCGAAATAGGGTTCGTCACTGTCGTATGACGAAAAAGGAAAATTTAAGAAAATGGCATTCATATCAAAAAAACGAATTAATTAATTCCAAAAAACACCAAAAAATTGAAGTCTATTCATTAATGAATAAATCGAATAAAAAATATAATTTTAAAAAATACTATAGATATGATCTTTTATCATATAAATTTTTGAATTATGAAAATAAAACAGAATGCTTTTTTTCTAGATCTCCGTTTCAAGAAAATAAGAAGCAAGAGATTTCTTATAACACACATAAAGACACCCTTTTTGATATGCTGAGGAGTATTTCTATCAATAATTTTCTAGGAAACATCAATATTCTATCTATGCAAAAAACTGCCGATAGAAAATATTTTGATTGGAAAATTATCCATTTTTCTCTTATACAAAGGGTAGATATTGAAACCTGGATCGCGATCAATACTAATAGAAATCAAGATACTCGGATCGGTACTAATAATTCTCAAATAATTAATAAAAAAGATCTTTTTTATCTTATTATTCCAGAAATCAATCCACCAAACCCCCACAAAGTATTTTTTGATTGGATGGGAATGAATGAAAAAATGTTAAAGCATCCCATATCGAATCTGGAACTTTGGTTCTTCCCCGAATTTGTGTTACTTTATAATGCATATAAAACAAAACCTTGGTTTATACCAAGTAAATTACTTCTTTTAAATTTGAATAGAAAGAAAAAAAGTAGTGAAAATAAAAAGATCAATGAAAAGCAAAAAATAAGTTTTTTGATACCATCGACTAAAAATAATCGAAATCAAGAACAAAAAGAATCCACAGGTCAAGGATATCTTCGTTCTATTCTTTCACAACAAAAAGACATTGAAGAAAATTATGAAAGATCGGACATAAAAAAAGGGAAAAAGCAAAAACAATACAAAAGTAACACAGAAGCAGAACTAGATTTCTTCTTGAAACGTTATTTGCTTTTTCAATTGAGATGGGACGATACTTTGAATCAAAAAATGATCAATAATATCAAGGTATATTGTCTCCTCCTTAGACTGATAGATCCAAGGAAAATTATTATATCCTCGATTCAAAAGAGAGAAATGAGTTTGGATATAATGTTGATTCAGAAGAATTTAACTCTTACAGAATTGATGAAAAGGGGAGTATTGATTATAGAACCCATTCGTTTGCCTAGAAACGACGATGGACAATTGATTATGTATCAAATCATAGGTATTTCGTTATTTCATAAGAGTAAGCACCAAACTAATCAAAAATACCAAGAACACAGATATGTTTATAAGAATAATTTTTATGAAGCTAGTTCACCACATCAAAGAATAACCGAAACGAGACAGAAAACTCATTTAGATTTGCTTGTTCCTGAAAATATTTTATCGTTTAGATGTCGTAGAAAATTGAGAATTCTAATTTGTTTCAATTTAAAGAGTAGGAATGGTGTAGATAGAAATTCAGTATTTTGGAACGAGAAGAACGTAAAAAATAGAAACCAAGTTTCGGCTGATAATAAACATCTGGATAGAGAGAATTTTAAATTAATTAAATTAAAGCTTTTTCTTTGGCCTAATTATCGATTAGAAGATTTAGCTTGTATGAATCGTTCTTGGTTTGATACCAACAATGGCAGTCATTTTTGTATGTTAAGGATAGAGATGTATCCACGATTTAAAATTCGTGAATAATACTCTTTTTGACTATATACTTACTATATGCTTATAGGGTATATGAAAGCAACCAAATACACACACCACAAGTCTTACATTTCATTCGAATAGCCAATACTAAATTTGTCTCAATTAGATCGCGAAAGAAATCAACGGAACCTGCTTCATTTTCAGTCTAAATTATTCGATGTGAAAATGTACCAATACTTTTATATCCTCTATCTAAATCCAATTTAAAATTGGATTGATGGATTTGACTTCAGAAAATTAGGAGTTCATAAATTATATTATTGTATATACCACATTAAAATTAATGGAATTATTATTACTGATCAGTAAAATCCATATCTGTAAAAAAAGGGGGCAAGGGGCATTTTTTTATGGTCAAAAATTCATTCATTTATATTTTTTCTCAAAAAGAAAACAAAGGGTCTATTGAATTTCAAGTATTCAGTTTCACCACTAAAATAAAGAGACTTACTTCACATTTGGAATTGCACAAAAAAGACTCTTCATCTCAGAGAGGTTTGCGAAAAATTTTGGGAAAACGTCAACGGCTGCTGGCTTATTTGTCAAAAAAAAATATAGGGCGCTATAAAGAATTAATGGGTCGGTTGGATATTCGAGAAATAAAAACTCGTTAATTTGAAGTGTGATATCATTTAAACTTATTCATTTCAATTTTGATGAACTTCTTTTTACTTTCAGAAATGCATGGAAGAATTACTCGGGAAAAAACTTATGATTGCATCAACTACAAGAAAAGACCTCATGATAGTAAATATGGGCCCTCACCACCCATCAATGCATGGTGTTCTTCGACTGATAGTTACTCTGGATGGTGAAGATGTTATTGACTGTGAACCAATATTGGGTTATTTACATAGAGGGATGGAGAAAATTGCGGAAAATCGAACAATTATACAATATTTGCCTTATGTAACGCGTTGGGATTATTTAGCTACTATGTTCACAGAAGCAATAACTGTAAATGGACCGGAACAGCTAGGCAATATTCAAGTACCTCAAAGGGCTAGCTATATCAGAGCTATTATGTTGGAGTTGAGTCGTATCGCTTCCCATTTGTTATGGCTTGGCCCTTTTATGGCAGATATTGGGGCACAGACTCCTTTCTTCTATATTTTTCGAGAACGAGAATTTATATATGACCTATTCGAAGCTGCCACCGGTATGCGCATGATGCATAATTATTTTCGTATCGGAGGAGTAGCTGCTGATCTACCTCATGGCTGGATAGATAAATGTTTGGATTTTTGCGATTATTTTTTAACCGAGATTGCTGAATATCAAAAGCTTATTACACGGAATCCTATTTTTTTAGAACGAGTTGAAGGCGTAGGCATTATTGGCGCAGAAGAAGCACTAAATTGGGGTTTATCAGGACCAATGCTACGAGCTTCCGGAATGCAATGGGATCTTCGTAAAGTTGATCGTTATGAGTGTTACGACGAATTTGATTGGGAAGTTCAATGGCAAAAAGAAGGGGATTCGTTAGCGCGTTATTTAGTACGAATCGGTGAAATGACAGAATCCATAAAAATTATCCAACAGGCTCTGGAAGGAATTCCAGGGGGACCCTATGAGAATTTAGAAATCCGACGCTTTGATAGAATAAAAAACCACGAATGGAATGATTTTCAATATCGATTTATTAGTAAAAAACCTTCTCCAACTTTTGAATTGTCGAAGCAAGAACTTTATGTAAGAGTTGAAGCACCAAAAGGCGAATTGGGAATTTTTATGATAGGAGATCAGAGTGTTTTTCCTTGGAGATGGAAAATCCGACCACCGGGTTTTATCAACTTGCAAATTCTTCCTCAGTTAGTTAAAAGAATGAAATTGGCTGATATTATGACGATACTAGGTAGCATAGATATCATTATGGGAGAAGTTGATCGTTGAAATGATAATTGATACAACTGAAATACAAACTATCAATTCTTTTTCCAGATTGGAATACTTAAAAGAGGTCCATGGGATCATATGGATACTTGTCCCTATTTTTACTCTTGTATTAGGAATCACACTAGGTGTACTAGTAATTGTTTGGTTAGAAAGAGAAATATCTGCAGGAATACAACAGCGTATTGGACCTGAATACGCGGGGCCTTTAGGAATTATTCAAGCTTTAGCAGATGGTACAAAACTACTTTTAAAAGAAAATCTTCTTCCATCTAGAGGCGATACTCGTTTATTCAGTATGGGGCCATCCATAGCGGTCATATCCATTTTGCTAAGTTATTCAGTAATTCCTTTTAGCTATGCACTTATTCTAGCTGATCTTAGTATTGGTGTTTTTTTATGGATCTCCATTTCAAGCCTTGCTCCCGTTGGACTTCTTATGTCGGGATATGGATCAAATAATAAGTATTCCTTTTTGGGTGGATTAAGGGCTGCTGCTCAATCAATTAGTTATGAAATACCATTAAATCTATGTGTATTATCAATATCTCTACGTGCGATTCAGTGATACATAAAATTTCCCCTATTTCTTTTATTTATAGCAAGAAAGTTAAATGAGCTGAATATATATTTTATATTTTTTTATTCATCATTGGGGTTGATAAACTAAACCAGATAGTTATATGAGTGAAATAAAACGGCTTAAAGATTTGCTGTTAAAGGAATTAAATCTCATTTCCTATGTACAAGAATTAAGTGAAAGTAACGACATAAGCAGTCGAGACTGTTTACCCCAAGATTGGTTGATTAGTCATCATGACTTGAAGCGGGTTCAAAAGATCAACTTATGGGGTTTTTACCATCTATTAACATAGCGATTACCCTAATGGGAGATTCAAACAAAATGAGTGGATGGTTAGGAAGACCAAAATACACAAAGGATTAATAATAGAGATTCTGGAAATTATCCAATAGGATATTTCTTTATAGAAAAGGAATTTGAGTTGGGGCTTTAAGTTGGTAGAAATGATTAAGAAGTACCCCCGAGAATTTCGATCTAGAGTATGTTCCTATCCACCGATTAAGTCAATAACTATCAATAACGAAGAAATCTTTTACTTTGGATAATGTCCCCTTTTTTTTGAGAAAGGAGAATAGGAACGAAATAAAATAGAAAGACTAGAATTGCAAAAATATATTTTTTTATTCATACCTATATTATTTATAAAGATAGAATTCTTATTATGAAATGCAATCGATAATTCTTTTTCGTAATCGAAAATGATAGGTTGAGATATCTATGTGATATTCGTATAAAAAGTCTTTTTTTATTCAAGGATAAAGTTTTTAATCAACAAATAAAAATGAAAATTATTAAAGGATGAGATCAATTCAGAAGCACTTTACTTATTCGAAATCTAGCAGACAGAATTTCATTGGTCTAATTCAAAACCTTAGAATAAGCGTTTGACTCTCGATCGATCTTATAACCACATCAAAATAATGTTGAAGGGTCCTTAGATTTTTTTGTGACCTATGAGGAGCCGTATGAGGTGAAAATCTCATGTACGGTTCTTTAATAGCGACAGGAGCGTTGATGTTATCGTCGACTATGATTATCTAATAGTTCAAGTACAGTTGATATAGTTGAAGCGCAGTCAAAATATGGTTTTTGGGGGTGGAATGTGTGGCGTCAACCTATAGGGTTTATAGTTTTTCTAATTTCTTCTCTAGCCGAGTGTGAGAGATTACCCTTTGATTTACCAGAAGCAGAAGAAGAATTAGTAGCAGGTTATCAAACCGAATATTCAGGTATCAAATTTGGTTTATTTTACGTTGCTTCGTATCTAAATCTACTTCTTTCTTCATTTTTTGTAACAGTTCTTTACTTTGGGGGTTGGAATCTTTCTATTCCATACATATCTGTTCCTGAGCTTTTTGACATTAAAAAAAAAAGTAAGGTTTTTGGAACAATAATTGATATCTTTATTACATTAGCTAAAACTTATTTGTTTTTGTTCATTTCTATTGCAACAAGATGGACTTTACCGAGACTGAGAATAGACCAACTTTTAAATCTTGGATGGAAATTTCTTTTACCTATTTCGCTAGGTAATTTATTATTAACAACTTCGTCCCAACTTCTTTCACTGTAAAAGAATTCCCTATTCACAACTTATCTTAAACAAGAGAAAGAAACAAGTATCAATTTATTTATAGATATTCGATATGTTCCCTATGCTAACTGAGTTCTTAAATTATAGTCAACAAACACTACGAGCTGCCAGGTACATCGGTCAAGGTTTCATGATTACCTTGTCCCATGCGAATCGTTTACCTGTAACTATTCAATACCCCTACGAAAAATTGATCACATCGGAACGTTTCCGAGGCCGAATACACTTTGAATTTGATAAATGCATTGCTTGTGAAGTATGTGTTCGCGTATGTCCTATAGATCTACCTGTTGTTGATTGGAAATTTCAATCTGAAATTCGAAAGAAACGATTACTTAATTACAGTATTGATTTTGGAATCTGTATATTTTGTGGTAATTGCGTTGAGTATTGTCCAACAAATTGTTTATCAATGACTGAAGAATATGAGCTTTCCACTTATGATCGTCATGAATTGAATTATAATCAAATTTCTTTAGGTCGGTTACCGGTGTCAATAATTTACGATTATACAATTCGAACAATTTCTTCGAATTCACCTCAAATAAAAAATGTATAAAATCGCTATTCAAAAAACATTCCTTTAGATTCAAAAGTTATTTTTTTTCTTGAATTAGGGAATGCGGTTTTTGCTTGGTCAATACAAATGAGCGGTTACTTGGCGATAATTGTGGTTTAATTTGAATTGAAAGTCCATTTCTATTCGAATATAATTTCAAAAATATCTAGTTTGAAACTCTGCTTTCGATAATATAGAGTAGCCCCATAAATCTATTTACATCAATCCACATCACCCCCATTCAAATTTCAGTCAATTAAGATTAAGAAGTATCCTGATAACCTCCTCTTTCCTGGTCAGTTCAATAAAGTCATGAAATATTTCGATTTTTTTTTTTTTCTATAAAATGGATTTACCTGCACCAATACATGATTTTCTTTTAGTCTTTTTGGGATCGGGTCTTATATTAGGAAGTCTGGGAGTAGTATTACTTCCGAATCCAATTTATTCGGCCTTTTCATTGGGATTAGTTCTTTTTTGTATATCCTTATTCTATATTTTATTGAATTCGTATTTTGTAGCTGCTACACAGCTTCTTATTTATGTAGGAGCCATAAATGTTTTAATCATTTTTGCTGTGATGTTCATGAATGGGTCAGAATATTACAAATCTTTTTCTCTTTGGACCGTTGGGGGTGGAGTTACTTCAATGGTTTGTACAAGTCTTTTTATTTCACTAATTACTACTATTCCAGATACGTCGTGGTATGGGATCATTTGGACTACAAAATCAAACCAGATTCTAGAGCACGATTTGATAAGTAATAGTCAACAAATTGGAATTCATTTATCAACAGATTTTTTTCTTCCATTTGAACTCATTTCAATAATTCTTTTAGTTGCTTTAATAGGTGCAATTGTTATAGCTCGTCAATAATAAATCTTTAAAACGAAGAATTCAAATAGAATCAACGAAAAAGGAATGTTATAATCCTTTTAGTTGCTGTCTAAAATATAAATCCTTTTTTCTATCGATCTATTACTAATATATTCCCTTGTTTCCTACTTGTTAGAATCGAATCGATTGAATTATTGTTCAGATTGAAAGGAATCAAGATTGATAAGGAGTTGGTTAATGATGCTAGAACATGTACTTGTTTTAAGTGCCTATTTATTTTCTATTGGTATTTATGGATTGATAACAAGTCGGAATATGATTAGAGCTCTTATGTGTCTTGAACTTATATTAAATTCAGTTAATATAAATTTTGTAACATTTTCTGATATTTTTGATAATCGTCAATTAAGAGGAGATATTTTCTCAATTTTTGTTATAGCTATTGCAGCCGCTGAAGCAGCTATTGGACCCGCTATTGTTTCATCAATTTATCGTAACAGAAAATCAACTCGTATTAACCAATCAAATTTGTTGAATAAATAGTATTAATCATATAAATCGAAATTCGAATAGTCATAAATTAATTCAAATTAGCAGGCTTGATAGGTAAAGTATGATCACGGTTGCAAAAAAAGAAGAAATCAAAGTATTTTGTCCCTAATGAATTCGGAATTAGATTGATTCCGACCACTTATTGATTCGTCTGGTATCTAAATATAGGATCCATTTATAAGTTAGTTTACTAGATCGAAATCTTATGATGTTCAAAACTGTATAGATACAATGTCACATTCAGTAAAGATTTATGATACATGTATAGGATGTACTCAATGTGTTCGAGCGTGCCCCACTGATGTATTAGAAATGATACCCTGGGACGGATGTAAAGCTAAACAAATAGCTTCTGCCCCAAGGACCGAAGACTGTGTTGGTTGTAAGCGATGTGAGTCTGCCTGTCCGACCGATTTCTTGAGTGTTCGAGTTTATTTATCGCAAGAAACAACTCGTAGTATGGGTCTAGCTTATTGATACGTTCCATAAAACTCTCCTTGAATCCATCTTTTTTTACCGACAAAATCCGTGCTCAAAATAAAATAAAAATATTTTGAGCACGGATTTCTCTGGCCCAAATGTATCTTGTCTTTACCACGAATCATTTTCCTTTATTAACAATAATTGTAGTTTTGCCAATATCGGCGGGTTCATTAATTTTCTTTCTTCCACATATAGGAAATCGAGTAATTCGCTGGTATACTATATTCATTTCTATTTTAGAACTTCTTCTAACGACTTATGCATTCTGTTATCATTTTCAATTGGATGATCCATTAATCCAACTAGTAGAGGATTTCAAATGGATCAATTTTTTTTATTTTCATTGGAGATTAGGAATAGATGGACTTTCTGTAGGACCCATTTTACTAACGGGATTCATCACGACTTTAGCTACTTTAGCGGCTTGGCCAGTTACTCGAGATTCTCGATTATTTCATTTTCTGATGTTAGCAATGTACAGTGGGCAAATAGGATTATTTTCTTCTCGAGACCTTTTACTTTTTTTCCTGATGTGGGAGTTAGAATTAATTCCCGTTTATCTACTTGTATCCATGTGGGGAGGAAAAAAGCGTCTGTACTCAGCTACAAAATTTATTTTGTACACTGCGGGTGGTTCTGTTTTTCTTTTAATGGGAGTTCTGGGTATCGGTTTATATGGTTCTAATGAACCAACACTAAATTTTGAAATATTAGCTAATCAGCTCTATCCTGTGGGCTTGGAAATACTATTATATATTGTATTTTGTATTGCTTTTGCTGTCAAATTACCAATCATACCCCTACATACATGGTTACCAGATACCCATGGAGAAGCGCATTATAGTACTTGTATGCTTCTAGCCGGAATCTTATTAAAAATGGGAGCGTATGGATTAGTTCGAATAAATATGGAATTATTTCCCCATGCTCATTCTAGATTTTCTCCTTGGTTGATGATAGTAGGTGCAATGCAAATAATCTATGCAGCTTCAACATCTATGGGTCAACGGAATTTAAAAAAAAGAATAGCTTATTCCTCTGTATCACATATGGGTTTCATAATTATAGGAATAGGCTCTATCACTGATATGGGGCTCAACGGAGCCTTTTTACAAATAATATCTCATGGATTTATCGGTGCTGCACTCTTTTTCTTGGCCGGAACTACTTATGATAGAATACGTCTTGTGTATCTTGACGAAATGGGTGGAATAGCTATCCCAATGCCAAAAATATTCACGATGTTCAGTAGCTTTTCGATGGCCTCCCTTGCATTACCAGGTATGAGTGGTTTTGTTGCCGAATTTATAGTCTTTTTTGGACTACTTACTAGTCCAAAATATTTTTTAATGACAAAACTACTAATTACTTTTATAATGGCAATTGGAATCATATTAACTCCTATTTATTTATTATCTATGTTACGCCAGATGTTCTATGGATACAAGATATTTAATGTACCAACCTCTTATTTTTTTGATTCTGGACCGCGAGAGTTATTTCTTTTGATCTCTATTTTTTTACCCGTACTAGGTATTGGTATGTATCCTGATTTTCTTCTTTCACTATCAGTTCAAAAGGTTGAAGTCATTCTATCTAATTCTTTTTCTGGATAGTTTTGATGAATAAAAAATAAAAAAAAAAATAATATTTTTTTATGTTCGTTATACAATGACAAAAAGAGGTTTTTTTCTTCTCTTACGTTAAGTAAAAAAAATAAATTTGAACATGTGAGAACCCCTACGAATTTAATAGTGTAGTTATTCGTAGGGTTCTCACCTGTTCACACAAAGTTTTTTTATCTGATATGTGCTGGACACTTTTCTATTCCTATTCATCATAACCCCTTAAAATTGTGTTCAATTCAATTATTATGTTAATGTAAATGAACCATAACTATGTAGTCCTATTCCTAATAGATTTATCCCAAAATAGCATATCCAAATTATAAGAAATCCAATAGACGCCACAATTGCTGAATAGGTACCCTGCAATTTTATATTTGTTCGAGTATGTAAATAAATCGCGAATACGATCCAAGTAATAAAAGCCCAAGTTTCTTTTGGGTCCCAACTCCAATATGATCCCCATGCTTCGTTAGCCCATACTGCTCCAGAAAGAATTCCTATCGTTAAAAAGATAAATCCTAGACTAATAACTCGATAACTCCAATAATCCAATTGTTGAATCAATTGGGACCTGTAATAATTAAAAAGAGAAGTGTTTTTGAAAATATTACTTCGTTCGTTCGTGTATTCGATTTCACCAAAGAAAAAGGAACCATTGAAATTTAAAAAACGATTACTCGTATCAAAAAACTTTTTCTTTTTGCTAACTGTAATGACTATAAGTGATACTGATAATAATGATCCACATAAAAGGGCAGCGTAGCCTAATATCATCGTACTTACGTGCATTATTAACCACTCAGATTGAAGAGCTGGTACTAATATTGTAGATTTGTGTATTTCAGTTAAAAGACCTGAAGTAGCAAAGCCTTGGATAAAAATAGCACTTGGCCCAATTATTGTGCTTAGAATATTTCTATTTTTTGTGAAATACGGAACTATATGAATAAGGTAAAAACTCCATGAAAGGAAGATTAATGATTCATATAAATCACTTAGTGGAAAATGTTCCGAATAAATCCAACGAGTAACTAATAATCCTGTTATAGAGAACAAATTCATTATCATGCCCTTTTCGGATGAATCATATAGTTTTACGATTTCATCGACTAAAAAGGTTATCAAATGAATTGTAAGTACAATTGAACCGAGCGAAAAAGAAATATGAGTTAATATATGCTCTAAGGTTGAAAATATCATAAGATTATAGGAGTCCTTTTATTATAAAATCTATATGTAGAGTTGTATCCATTATAGGATCTATTTACTTTTTTTAGGAGATGACATGCCGCCACTCGGACTCGAACCGAGATGCTCTAGCACTGCTTCCTAAGAGCAGCGTGTCTACCAATTTCACCATAGCGGCTTATCTTGAACTCATAATAGCCTATGAATAAGCAATCGTCTAGGTTTAAGAATTCGATTGGTTGCAATATTTTTTTAGGAAAGCTTCAAATTGATGAATAAAAATTTATTCAACATAGGTATTTAAAAGTTCATTATTTTAGTTTAGAGTCTTCATTTTGATTTCGTGCATCTTATTTTATACTCTCTTCAACTTGAATTCTTGCAAAATTAAAAAACCCTACTATTCAATTATCAATTAAGGGGGAAAACTCAAATTTTTGTTTTAATGAACTATTTAAAAATTTAGTTGATCTCAAAAATCGAAAACAAAAAATGCAAGTTTATCAATGAATATTAATAAAAAAAAGAATCCATTTTGAATCATTCACAATTGGCACATTATTTATCCATAATAATTTCAATAAGTATTTTTGAATGGATTGATCACAAGAGATATAGGGTGGTCTATATAGGAATTTCGAGCAAATAAAAAAGTAAGAGTAAGAAAGTTACACAAAAGGGTTTAGAATTTTAGTTTCAATGATTTTAGTAATGAAAGATATTTGCTCTTCTAGCGAAAGTGAGATATAGAGAAAGTGAATATAGAGAAAAAACTTATATTATTGGAAGAAATAGATTGATGGGGAAAATAATACTCCCCACCTTGAAAATGAAAAGATATACTAAAAAAAATTTAGTATCGTGTGTTTTTTTGTTAACAAAAAGAAAGTATTCTTTTTTTTTTCGAATTTGGTAAGGTAAACAAAAGAATTTTTTACATATTCTATATTCTCAAAGCGACGAGAATTCCATTTTATATTGATTAACTCAGATAGGGAATGGAAATCGATAATTTTATTTTTGAAATGAAATCAGTCAATTTTTTGAGTCAGGCCGATTCAGATTATTTCAACGTTTTACTATTTATTTTATTTGTTTGTCGCACAAAAAAACTTTTTGAATTCCCGGTAGAAAGAGATTTCCCTAAGGAAAACGCTTTTAACGATGCATAATACCCCTTCCTTTTCCAAAAATTTTTACGAATACGTTTTTTTGATAGAGAAGTGCGTTTTTTTGGAACTGCCATTAAAATTAAGAGATTTCTAATTTATAACTGGATGTGAAAGACATCTAGTGTTCAAAATAAATATACGTTTTCCTAATTCATTATAGATTTATTTTCTTTTTAAATAATATTTTTTTTTTATAAAAAAAAAATAGTTTTATCACTTGGTGTTTTTCGTTCATATTCTTTTCGATTCAAATCTATATCTCCAAAATCTGTTGTGCCATAGAAATGGAATTGCTTGAACTTAATAAAATGAAAGAATACAAAATTACATGACATAAGATGAAAATACCTCAATAAAGGTTTAAGATGAGAACCCAACTTTCTATTTATAAAAAAAACTTTATTAAAATCTTTTCTATTAACTTGTCAAACTCGGGAAAATACGCCGAATTTTAATTCAATTTTAAAATTCGAAAGAGAATAATTAGAAATTTTTTTCTTTCATTTG